TAATAATTCATGAAGGAAATTATAAGATTTCTACAATTCAATTAGATGCGAAATCTAGAAATATACTTTTTGTGGTTGTCGAAGATCTTTTTTGTTAGAACCCCTTCTTTTTTTTTTTTCATTTTAAAGAATTGAATTGGTTAGTCGTCCAGTAACAATAATAGCAGTAATAGATACTAAAAAGAGGAACTAATCCCATTTTTCTTCAAAATAAGATTAGTTGTTCTTGTATTAGACACAAAAAAAAAGGCTAAGGCTCTTTCTTGGTTTAATTACAAGGATCGATCTTTATATATAAATAAAATATGATGAAAAGAAAAAAAACTGAGGAATCCTAGTTTCGAGTGATCTAATACCTTTTTCTTTTCGTTCTAGATATTAGAAGAATGGAACACATTACTAAATCTACTAAGTTAAAATCAAAGTGAAGAAGTAAAGGGTATTCTAAGGTCACTCTCTTCTTTTGTTCTAAAAGAAATCAAAAATGAAAATAGAACAAATTAGATACAATAAAAAAAGGGGGTCAACATAGATATTTTTCCTATCTTATTCCATATGAATTCAAAGTTGCATGAAGTTAAACAACAAAGTTTTTATTCTTTATTTTTGTTTATATATAATATTCATAATATATTTATTTTCTATTTCTTTTATTCTATTTCTAATAGAAATCGAATTCTATAGAATAGAATATAAAAAATATTCTAATTCGAATAGAAAGAAAAAAATGAAAACATTTTCATTAGATTAGTTTACTCAACTCACGAGTTGATCAATAAATCTGTTGATTGGGAATCACAGGATGGGTAGATGTCACAGATGATGAATTGATTTCGTGCCTATGAAACTATATTTTTCTTTTTGTTCGTCCGTAATAATTGATTGATGAATCAATTATTTTCAATTGTATCTTTCAAGTGGTATTTTTTGCTTATTTTCTATTTTTATCTCAAAAATGGAAACTTAGGAAAGTGCTTTATAAACATATGTATAAAAAGAACATATTTCATTTAGTTTCCTTATGCCCACTATAACCAGTTATTTCGGTTTTCTACTAGCAGTTTTAACTATAACCGCGGGTCTTTTTATCAGTCTGAATAAGATACGACTTATTTGATTTGAAATTTGAAGATGAATTTGGAATTTTGGAATATGCAAGATATTCTATAGTTCCTTATTATGTCAATTTCCAATTCTTGGTGATTGAGACTCATGGTAAATACGGATTCATATTTAAGGATAGATATTACCCTCCCTCTTTTTTCCTTTCAAACAAATTCAAATGATTGAAGTTTTTCTATTTGGAATCGTGTTAGGTCTAATTCCTATCACTTTGGCTGGATTATTTGTAACTGCATATTTACAATACCGACGTGGTGATCAGTTGGATCTTTGATTAAGTAACATCTCTTTTGTTTTTTGACCTCCTATATCTTTTCTTTGTTTTAATCCCAAAAAACAGGAGATCAAATTCAGACTTTAGATTAGACTGTTATGCCATTATTTCAGTCTCATTCTCAATCTAACAAGAATGGAATCACGCTCTGTAGGATTTGAACCTACGACATCGGGTTTTGGAGACCCGCGTTCTACCGAACTGAACTAAGAGCGCTTTATTTTCATAAATAATTTTATTTTATGTGATGCATATACATACTCAATATCCATAGTTAACTATGGATATTGAGTATGTTATGTCCAATTTAAATCGGTCTCAATTGATCTCTTTTTACTGCTCATATGATAACTAATAGTTCGGGATAGGGATGACAGGATTTGAACCTGTGACATTTTGTACCCAAAACAAACGCGCTACCAAGCTGCGCTACATCCCTTTCCATTGGTTTTCTGTGTCATTGTAAACAATCTTTGTCTTCTTTTCCACAATTTCTGTTATATATATCATATATCCTGCCATTTTTTTCTTTTTTTTTTTACTTTCTCATATCCTATAATAAATATCGAATGTGAGAAAAGAAAAAAATCCTATTTCTTAAGAATATTTAATTAAATAATAGAGAATATATAGAGTATAATAATAAAATAAAGAATATATATTAAATTAAATAGAATCTACATATCAAAAATATTTATAAAAAAAAATATGAAAAATAGAATAATTCTATTAATATAATCAAATTCATAAAAAGAATAGAATAATATAGTTATTCTAATATTATTAGAATATTAATAAGTTATTATAATTCTAAGATTCTTAGATCTAAGATTCTTAGAATATTAATAAGAATATATATTATATATATATATATTTATTAATAAAAATCATGCTCTATAAAATAAATAAAAATATCTAATGAATCGTTGTACAATTCAATTTGAATTCGGACTTCCCCCGACAAATGCAAGTGGTTATTAATAAAATAACCATTTGATCATATTCATATTCCTATATGTAATTGTGTATTACAAATTACAAGAAAAAAAACGAAGGAGGATTTGAAATGCGAGATCTAAAAACATATCTCTCTGTGGCACCGGTGGCAAGTACTCTATGGTTCGGGGCTTTAGCGGGTATATTGATAGAAATTAATCGTTTATTCCCGGATGCATTGATATTCCCCTTTTTTTCATTCTAGTTATCGGCACGGGAAGGTGTGACGAAGATTAGAGATCCAATCAAATATCTGTGATTAATTCCTTCTTCTTTCATTTCTTTTTTTTTTCTAATTAGAATAAGTTAGAAAAAAAAAGAAGAAAGGTGTATTTGGTCTCAGTGAAACTCATAATTTTTCCCTGGTTTCAATGGAATTGAATTATTAATTCAATTCCATTTCTGGTCTCACTCTATTATTAATAGCAATGGAATTGAAATGCGAGGGCAGGGGCAATAATATCATACAAGATACTTAAATGAAAAATGAAATACTGTACTGCGATTCGAAATATAGTTCGAAATCATTGTATTACTGAATTATTACTGTACTATATAAAATGAATTGGAACAAAATCTTTCATAATTTGATTTTGAATTATCAACTTATACTTTTTTCGTTCCTTTTTTATTCTTCGCTTCGAATCTGAAAATCGAAGAGTTAAGTGAATCAAAAAACCAAAGGAGGCTCATGGCCAAGGGTAAAGATATCCGAATAACTGTGATTTTGGAATGTACCAGTTGTGATCAAAAGAGTGTTAATAAGGAATCGACGGGTATTTCTAGATATATTACTCAAAAGAATCGACACAATACGCCTAGTCGATTGGAATTGAGAAAATTCTGTCCCTTTTGTTGCAAACATATGATTCATGCAGAGATAAAGAAATAGAGAAAATGGATCGCTTGTGTGTCACCCTTACAAGGTAGATGAAAAATGATTTCAGATAGAAGATATATTCTAAAAATGATATATTAAATTATATATTCTATATCTGTAAATTCTATATATAACATTATAGAACATGAAATTAGATACATATAACATTCTATAGCATATATTTCATTATATAACAAATATATAAAAAAAAAAAAATAAGAATATAAAGAAAACAAATCCTTTTTTATACGAAATAGGATTTTGGTATAGGAATAAAAAAACCATGGATAAATCTAAGCGACTTTTTCTTAAATCCAAGCAATCTTTTCGTAGGAGTTTGTCCCCGATCCAATCGGGGGATCGAATTGATTATAAAAACATGAGTTTACTTTATCGATTTATTAGTCAACAAGGAAAAATATTATCTAGACGCATGAATAGATTGACCTTAAAACAACAACGATTAATTACGATTGCTATAAAACAAGCTCGTATTTTATCTTCGTTACCCTTTGTTAACGCTAATTGGTTACCTTTTGTTAAAAAGGAAAAAAAAAGATTTAAAAAAAGCGAGTCGACCACTAGAACTACTACTGTTTTAAAAAAAAAAAAAAAAAAATAGAGTTACTCTTCAATTGAATTCAATTTTGAATCGAAACTCAATTTAAATGTGGATTGATATTTTGTTCGAAAACTACGACAATCCAATTGGGGTTGTTGCGTTGTAAGAAAAAAGATAATAATAATAGGTGAAGAAGAATAAAACTTTTTTTGAGCGTGGTTGTTTATTTATTTTGATGACTTTGTCATATGAATTCTATTTTATTATACAAATCTCTTCTATTCGACCACCTTCCCGGAGTTCAGTCTCCGGGGAATTCTTATTTTTTATCATCTCGTTGGCAATCATAAAAAGACAATTCCCTTTTAATATAGCTATTTGTGCAACTATTTTACGATTAAGAAGCAATTGCCTCTTGGACATATTATACATTAATTTACTATAAATATAGTATATTTTAAGTTTCTTCTGGCCAATTATTGCATTTATTCGACTGATCCACAAACTGCGAAAATCCCTTTTTTTCCTATCTCTATCCCGATGAGCCGAAACCAAAGCTTTTATTTTCTGCTGTGAAATAGTTCGAGTAAGTTTTGAATGAGCTCCGCGAAAACTTGATGTAAATAAACGAAATTTTGTCCTCCGTTTTCGAGCGATATATCCTCGTTTAATTCTGGTCATTGAATAAATGAGACTTTGATGAATAACTATTTGATTTTTTTCTTTCAGTTATTCTTTTATCCTTCCTAGTCTAGTAATAACAAAAAAGGATTATTCCAATGTATAAAATAAAAATTCCAATGGCTTTTGCTACTATAACCTTCCCAACCACGATTTTTTTTTCTTTTTTTCTAAGCATTTAACCTCGAAATAATAAATTGTATTGATACTAGGTATTAAAAAAAAAAATATAGTAAATTAAATAGAAAAAGAAATGGCGGGTTCCATCGTTTCTATGATTACTTTTTAAACGGTGAGGTCCTCTCTATACACCGGAGCCCCTTCCTTCATTGAATCTTGATTTCATCAATGTTATTGTTAACTTGTACAGTTCACACTCATGGGCTCTACCCATGAAATATCTAGTAATAGGTCTTTCACAACGAAATCTAGCTATACAGTAACGGTATTTAAGTATGAAGATTAGCTGGGTAGTTGACCCTCTTAGTCCGTTCTTGCAAAATTTAGGGCATAATTTTCGTTTATTTGAAATAGGATTTTTCCCGCTTAATGGATAACCATTTGTTACCAATGGGAAAGTCTTTTTCATCTTAAATTGCAAATTAAGGTGATTCGGTTTGCACCAATCGAAACCATAAATTTTATACACAATAGAATTCTATATAGAATTCTATGATTCTTACTAATAGAATAGATTTTTGTTTAAGTTAAGATAGTGTGTGTGAGTGGAAGAATTCCATTCAAACTATCTTAAACAATCACCGATACTGGAAAAATTTCTTTTTTTTAGTCTATGATCTAAACGAGTCGCACATACACCCTAGTACATGTTCCTCGGCGCTGAGGGCATCCCCGAAGAGCGGGAGATTTTGTGACATTTCGGATTGGCTGTCTTGTGTTTCTAATAAGTTGTTTTATAGTTGGCATGGTGAGTCATATATATAATGAGCTGGTTTAGATCAATCCTAACCCGATGGTTATGAATGATTTAGATTCTATTAAATCAGTTGGTAAGAAGATCCATATAATATACAAAAAGAAACTCCAGATATTGGATATCTTTCTCTTTGAATGAAATCTCAATTCCAGCGATGGAGATATCTTACAACTGGAATCCCTCTTTTTTCGGATCCAGTTCCTCCACTCCACCACTGCGAACCCCAGTTAGATTCAGGCATGATACGTTATATTGGGAGAAACCGTTTATTTTCTTTGGGGTGGTGGGATCGCGAGGAAAGATCTCTCAGAGATCTTTTTGATTTTAGAAGCATAGAGGACAATCTTTTGAGTCTTCGGTATAAGAAGATCTCAAATAGAGATAGATCTATTCTTTGGATTGTCAATACACTATAGAAGGATTGGTGCAACAAACAAAGAGTACCACATACATTCTTGATCGTAAAATATCGATTGCTTGCGGAACCTGTGAAAATCAAACCTCAAAACGTGTATTTATGAGGAATCCCTTTCGGCTCATTTTTTATTCACAAAGATTCCGCTACCATATCAACAATTCCGTGGGCTTGGGCTTCTTCTGCTGACATATAAAAATCCCTTTCCATGTCTTTGGATATCTGCCATGAAGGCATGGCTGTTCTTTGTTCATAAATCTTTATCATAGTTTCGCGCATTTTCTGTAATTCATTTGCTTCCAGCATACATTCTGCTGTTTGTCCCTCATAAAAAGAACTAGCAGGTTGATGGATCATTACCCTGAGAATATAGAAGTTAATAAATAGAGATTTTTGTTTTATTTCTTTCTCTTATTTGAGACAAGTAATAGTAATAAATAAGGAAGGTAAGGAATAGAAATAAGAAAAAACTAATAAAGATTAAATTAAAAGCCGTACAGGCAGGCATCTTTTTTATTTTTTATATTTTTATTTTTTATATAGCATACGGCTTTACGATAAATATGAGATTTTGACCCTCCCTCGACGAAATAGAAAGAAATAGAAAATATCCCAGGTCTATCAGACCCAGATCAGTAAATGGTCTATCAGACCCAGATCAGTAAATAATCCAATAACCACCTTTCTTTTTTGTTTAAGAATCTTTTTTAAAGACTATGATGATTCCGTTGCTCTCTTATTTCGTCTAGTCTGTTATTCAGCAATCCAAAAGTTTCTTATTTTTTTCTTAAATAGTTAAAATATTGTTTTTTTTATATTCTTTCATAATATAAATCTTGTTAAAAGTTTTCTGGTATGAAAACTGTGAAAACAAAAAAAGATAGTGACACTAAAAGGAGCTCCCGATAGATCAGATAAAATAGTAAATACCCCCTTTTGCATACTACTCGTTCGATATATAATCTAATGGTTTTGAAAAAAAATTCTTTTTGCATATCGAACTCGAGGTGCCATGCTTTTGTTACTTAATATTGGCGCAGGCATAGTCTTCTTCTTTTTTTTTTCTAGAAATAAGAATCATTTGCGCCAAGCGTGAGGGAATGCTAGACGTTTGGTAATTTCTCCTCCTACCAAAAGAAGAGATCCCATTGAAGCGGCTAATCCTACGCACACTGTCTGTACTTCTGCTTCTACAAATTGCATAGTATCAAACATAGCCATTCCGGATATTACCCCTCCGCCCGGAGAATTTATAAACAGATATAAATCTTTGGTCTTGTCCTCTAGACTGAGATATACCATAAGACCAACAAGTTGATTGGATATTTCACTGTTTACCTCTTGACTTAAAAAAAGTAGTCTTTCTTGAAAAAGTCGATTGTATAAGTCAACCCAAGATGCATCATCATCTCCAGGAAGTAGAAATGGTACCTTTGGAACACCGATCGGCATAAGATGGAAAAAGATGAAGATGCAGTTGTCTATCTAACTTTGATGTGAGAACGTAAGGAGACAGAATAAGTTGATTTTGCTAAAAATCATTTGTCTTTCTGAGATAAATCATAAATAAAAAAATAACACCAAATGAATAAAGGAAAGTTTTGACGAATAGGTCGTTCTTGGATATGTCTGC